TGATTATGTTTTGCTTCTTCTTCGGAGAAAGACGATCAAACAATTTCCAATCATGGTCCTTGCGGATCGGATCATCCATATAGGATAAAAAAAGAAACTCCATATATTTGCTATCTTTCTCTTTGTCCATATATTTGCTATCTTTCTCTTTGAATGAGATCTCAATTCCAGCTACGGTTTCATTAGATATCTTACAACTAGAATCCCTCTTTTTTCCGATCTGGTTCCTCCACCACCGCGAACCCCGGTTAGATTCAGGCATGATACACTTTTTATTTATTGGGAGAACCCAAGTACTCTCTTGCGGATCCATGAAACAACTCTCAGAAATCTTTTTCCCCTTTGGAAGATGCAGGAGCGAAACAATCAACCTATTGATATTGGAAGACCAAAAAGATTCTTCCAATGTCTCATTTCTGGGTCCAATGGAATTCATAGGTATAGGAAGAAGCCCCATCAAATAGAGATTTTTTCTTTCGACCATCCTTCGATTGTTAATACGAGATAGAAGGACCGCTACTACAAGCAGTACTACACCTTTGATCATGAAATATGGATTGCTTGTTGAACCCTGTGAATCGCGTGAAAGTAGGATACTCAAAATTCGGGGGTCAAAGAGTTTCATAAAACGTTCTTGGTGGAAAAAAATTGGAGTGAAAGATCCCACTGAATCGAATTTGATCCATGAATCTAAGAAATAGTGAGAATTCTTGATCTCTCTCAATTCCAAGATCCAGGATTTGAATGGATGTTGTTTCATTGATTCCTCTTTCATTGATTCCTCCTAAAGATTTCATTTCAATTGGAATTTGGTTATTCACGATGTACGATGATCCCTGTTAAGCATCCATGGCTGAATGGTTAAAGCGCCCAACTCATAATTGGCAAATTCGTAGGTTCAATTCCTGCTGGATGCACGCCAATGGGAACGTTCAATAAGTCTATTGGAATTGGCTCTCTCTCAATGGAGTCTCACCATCCATACATAACGAATTGGTATGGTATATTCATACCATAACATATGAACAATAAGAACTAGAATTCTTATCGATACTGGAACTCATAGGGAAGAAAATGGATTTATGGATGGAATCAAATACGCAGTATTTACAGAAAAAAGTATTCGGTTATTGGGGAACAATCAATATACTTCTAATGTCGAATCAGGATCAACTAGGACAGAAATAAAGCATTGGGTCGAACTCTTCTTTGGTGTCAAGGTAATAGCTATGAATAGTCATCGACTCCCCGGAAAGGGTAGAAGAGTGGGACCTACTATGGGACATACAATGCATTACAGACGTATGATCATTACACTTCAACCGGGTTATTCTATTCCACCTCTTATAGAGAAAAGAACTTAAAGTCAAATACTTAATAACAAGGGTAACATGGCCATACATTTATACAAAACTTCTACCCCGAGCACACGCAACGGAGCCGTAGACATGAAATCCAATCCACGAAATAATTTGATTTATGGACAGCATCATTGTGGTAAAGGTCGTAATGCCAGAGGAATCATTACCGCAAGGCATAGAGGGGGAGGTCATAAACGTCTATACCGTAAAATCGATTTTCGACGGAATGAAAAAGACATATCTGGTAGAATCGTAACCATAGAATACGACCCTAATCGAAATGCATACATTTGTCTCATACACTATGGGGATGGTGAGAAGAGATATATTTTACATCCCAGAGGGGCTATAATTGGAGATACCATTGTTTCTGGTACAGAAGTTCCTATATCAATGGGAAATGCCCTACCTTTGAGTGCGGTTTGAACTATTGATTTACGTAATTGGAAGTAACCAATTAGGTTTACGACGAAACCTAGAAATCGATCACTGATCCAATTTGAGTACCTCTACAGGATAGACCTCAACAGAAAACTGTTGAGTAACGGCAGCAAGTGATTGAGTTCAGTAGTTCTTCATAGAAAATTATTGACTCTAGAGATATGGTAATATGGAGAAGACAAAATTGTTTGAAGCACGGACAGAACCGGAAGCGCCCCTTGTTTCAAAGACGGGTTATTCACATTTAATTTGATGGTCAGAGGCGAATTGAAAGCTGTAATTATAAAGATCCCCCGGGGAAAAATAGAGATGTCTCCTACGTTACCCGTAATATGTGGAAGTATCGACGTAATTTCATAGAGTCATTCGGTCTGAACGCTACATGAAAAACATAAGCCAGATGATGGAACGGGGAGACCTAGGATGTAGAAGAGATCATAACATGAGCGATTCGGCAGATTTGGATTCCTATATATCCACTCATATGGTACTTCATCATACGATCATATAAGATCCATCTGTCTAGATATCATCATATACATCTAGAAAGCCGTATGCTTTGGAAGAAGCTTGTACAGTTTGGGAAGGGGTTTTTATTGAGAAAAAAGAAGAATCCACTTCAACCGATATGCCCTTGGGCACGGCCATACATAATATAGAAATCACACTTGGAAAGGGTGGGCAATTAGCTAGAGCAGCAGGTGCTGTAGCGAAACTGATTGCAAAAGAAGGTAAATCGGCCACATTAAGATTACCATCTGGGGAGGTCCGTTTGATATCCAAAAACTGCTTAGCAACAGTCGGACAAGTAGGTAATGTTGGGGTGAACCAAAAAAGTTTGGGTAGAGCCGGATCTAAGCGTTGGCTAGGTAAGCGTCCCGTAGTAAGAGGAGTTGTTATGAACCCTGTAGACCATCCCCATGGGGGCGGTGAAGGGAGAGCCCCGATTGGTAGAAAAAAACCTATGACCCCTTGGGGCTATCCTACACTTGGAAGAAGAAGTCGGAAAAGGAAAAAATATAGTGATAGTTTTATTCTTCGTCGCCGTAAATAGGAATATTGAATGAAAATCGAATTTTGAGAATTTGAAATAATCTTGTTATTCTTTAAAATCTTTGAAATAAAGGAGTTATAAGTTGTGGCACGTTCACTAAAAAAGAATCCTTTTGTGGCTAATCATTTATTGAGAAAAATTGAAAAACTCAATATGAGAGAAGAAAAAGAAATAATAGTAACTTGGTCTAGAGCATCTACCATTATACCTACAATGATTGGCCATACAATTGCTATTCATAATGGAAAAGAGCATTTACCCATTTATATAACAGATCGTATGGTAGGCCATAAATTGGGAGAATTTGCACCTACTCGAACTTTTGGTAGACATGCAAGAAACGATAATAGATCTCGTCGTTAATCTTTGTTAATTTTTGCATTTCTTTTGATTTGCAAATTTATATATTTATTTAATATTGATTATGAATTTCCATTATGCAATTTTTCTTTATTTTTTCAATACTTATTTTTTCAATTCAATATTTTAATTCCATTATAAAATTATCAAAAATGATAAAATGATATGTATATAAATATATATTATAAATATATATGTTAAAGATATTTTACATATAAAAATATAAAAAAATAAAGAAATCGAAAACGAAAATATTTCAATAATAAATATTTCAAGAAAACATTTAGAAATTAGAAATTTATATCTAAATATATATATATATATATATATAGGTTAAATATAGGTTAAATCATAGGTTAAATCAATTAAAATGAAGAAATTAAGTTAAATATATCCAACGGTATCCAATGGCATATATATATATAATAGTATATAGATATTAAGTAGAAAAATTGTAGAATAAAATAAATCAAATAATTGCTCATCATCTATTGGTGTGGGGTAACTAACCTTATGATAAAGAAGAACTCAAATACATCAGGCATAGAAGTCAAAGTTTTAGCTCAACATATATATATGTCTGTTTTCAAAGCCCAAAGAGTAATTGATCAAATTCGCGGGCGTTCCTATGAAGAAACACTTATGATACTGGAACTCATGCCTTATCGAGCATCTTATCCTATTTTAAAATTGGTTTATTCTGCAGCAGCAAATGCTAGTCATAATATGGGTTTAAACGAAGCTGATTTATTTATTAGTAAAGCCGAAGTCAATAGAGGTGTTATTGTTAAAAAGTTAAGACCTCGGGCTAGAGGGCGTGGTTATGCAATAAGAAAACGCACCTGTCATATAACAATTGTATTGAAAGAAAAATCTAAATAATTTTTATATAAACCACAGATTTAGATTAAGACTTAAAAATAACATATGGATGGAAAGAGAACATAACATAAAAATATGGGACAAAAAATAAATCCACTCGGTTTCAGACTTGGTACAACTCAAAGTCATCATTCCTTTTGGTTCGCACAACCAAAAAGTTTTTCCGCGGGTCTTCAAGAAGATGAAAAAATACGAGATTGTATCAAGAATTATGTACAAAAAAATATGAGAATATCCTCCGGTTTCGAAGGAATTGCACGTATAGAAATTCAAAAAAGAATAGATTTAATCCAGGTCATAATCCATATGGGTTTTCCAAATTTATTAATGGAGGGCAGAACGCGAGGAATTGAAGAATTACAGACGAATGTACAAAAAAAGTTAAATTCCGTGAACCGTAGACTGAACATTGCTATCACAAGAGTTGAAAAACCTTATGGACAACCCAATATTCTTGCAGAATATATAGCTTTACAATTAAAAAATAGAGTTTCTTTTCGAAAAGCAATGAAAAAAGCTATTGAATTAACTGAACAAACAGATACAAAAGGAATTCAAGTACAAATTGCAGGACGTATCGATGGAAAGGAAATTGCCCGTGTCGAATGGATTAGAGAAGGTAGAGTTCCCCTACAAACTATTCGTGCTAAAATTGATTATTGTTCCTATACGGTTCGAACTATCTATGGGGTATTAGGCATAAAAATTTGGATATTTGTAGACGAGGAATAATAATCAATCAAGATCGAGGTACAAGGTAATAAATAAATAAATAATATAATAAATGGACCTTTTTTGTCTTGCTATTATATTACAATTACATCCAGTACCAGTAATAGAACTCAAAATGAAAAAATTTGCATTCTTTCCGTTCAATCAAAAAAAACTCATTTTATTTCTATAGGGTTAAATAAAAATTCGATTGACCATTTCATTTGGTATAATTGCTATGCTTAGTGTGTGACTCGTTGGTTTTTTCTTTCGAGTTGGGATTAAAAAAACTGACTAACTCCTACACTATGGAACTATGGGCTAGTAACTATAGAAAAAGAAAGAAACTAAAAACCAGCTTATTGCTTCGTATTGTCAAGATCCCACAAAACAGTCACTATATGATCCGTGGATCATATAGTTGTAGCAACTGAAATCTTATTCGCTAAAAAATCGGATTATGAGAAATTCGATTAAATTAAGAATTCTAACAAAGGGATGTAGATAAAAGGGAGGGTGATAGAAAGAGAGAAGAAAAATATCAATGATATAATATGATTTCAATATGTATGGCCTCTGAATTATCTAATAAGAATAAAAAGCAATGTGATAAAGCATCAATACTCATAAGAAAAAAAAGTAAAGAGCCCAAGTTAATAGAAACTAAGGAAATTGACTCAAAAAAGAATAATTTAATTAGTAGCTCCATTGCAAAGTTCAGGCCTAACCATTAGCGTAGAAGCTATAGGAACGACGGAACCCGTGACTGCATAAGATTCTATTGAAAACGAATCCTAATAATTCATCGGGAAGGATGGCGGAACGAACCTGGAACCTATTTATTCTGAGCGGTCATAGCACGATTTGATCCCTACGAATGAAGGAGAAAAGAGTCAATATTCGCCCGCGAAACTCTTTTTTTTTTATTTACTTTTACTGGATTAACAAATTTTTGTGATTCAATAAATGTAAAAAAAAAAAAAATGAAAATGAAAAAAGAATTCATTACAATAACAATCTCAATTTAGAAATAGGCGTCTAATTCTAGTTTGACTATTTATTATATATATATAATACAAATACAGCTTCTTATTAATCAAAAAATCCCATGATTTCATTTCATATTTTAATAAAGTAATACGTATGTAATATGAATATTATTGCATTATTTTATTCGCGAGGAGCTGGATGAGAAGAAATTCTCATGTCCAGTTCTGAAGTAGAGATGGAATTAAAAAAGAACCATCAACTATAACCCCAAAAGAACCAGATTCCGTAAACAACATAGAGGAAGAATGAAAGGAATATCTTATCGAGGCAGTCACGTTTGCTTCGGAAGATATGCTCTTCAGGCACTTGAACCCGCTTGGATCACAGCTAGACAAATAGAAGCCGGTCGAAGAGCAATGACGCGATATGCACGCCGTGGTGGAAAAATATGGGTACGTATATTCCCTGACAAACCTGTTACACTAAGACCCGCGGAAACACGTATGGGTTCGGGGAAAGGTTCCCCCGAATATTGGGTATCCGTTGTTAAGCCAGGTCGAATACTTTATGAAATGAGTGGGGTATCAGAAACTATAGCAAGAGCGGCTATTGAGATAGCTGCGTCCAAAATGCCTATACGAACTCAATTTGTTATTGCTAAATAAGGATGTAGAACCAAAGCAAATAAATGTTAGGTATGAAAAATACAATAAAGAGGTTTTTTGGATTTCTGGACACATAATATTTCTTTTTTCCTTCACTCTTTGCATTGAAAGAACAGATAAAATATGATTCAACCTCAGACCCTTTTGAATGTAGCGGATAACAGCGGGGCTCGAGAATTAATGTGTATTCGAATCTTAGGGGCTAGTAATCGTCAATATGCTCGTATTGGTGACGTTATCGTTGCAGTAATCAAGGAAGCAGTGCCCAATATGCCTCTAGAAAAATCAGAAGTAATTAGAGCTGTAATTGTACGTACACGTAAAGAACTCAAACGTGACAACGGTATGATAATACGATATGATGACAATGCAGCGGTTGTCATTGATCAAGAAGGAAATCCAAAAGGAACTCGGATTTTTGGTGCAATTGCTCGAGAATTGAGACAGTTAAATTTTACTAAAATAGTCTCATTAGCTCCTGAGGTATTATAAATACTAATAGATGAAATTCTGATATAGTAAGGTATTTGAAATAGATCAATCAATTAACGGATTGTGTCTCAAGTATATATTTAATAATTCATAAAAAAGCATGTTGATTATATCAAAACAAAATTGGAGGACAAAAATAATTATAGTATGGGTAGAGACACTATTGGCGATATAATAACTTCGATAAGAAATGCTGACATGAACAAAAAAGAAACAGTTCGAATAATATCTACTAATATGACTGAAAACATTGTTAAAATACTTCTACAGGAAGGTTTTATTGAAAACGTTAGAAAACATCGGGAAAATAACAATTATTTCTTGGTTTTAACCCTGCGACATAAAAGAAAGACTAGGAAAGGTATACATAAAACTATTTTAAAACGTATCAGTCGACCCGGTCTACGACTCTATTCTAACTATCAACGAATTCCTAAGATTTTAGGTGGAATGGGGATTGCAATTCTTTCCACTTCTCAAGGTATAATGACAGATCGAGAAGCCCGACTAAAAAAAATTGGGGGAGAACTTTTGTGTTATATATGGTGATCCTTCTCTTTTGGCATCCTAATTGGATCTGTAACTTACTATCTGCAAAAAAGAGAGGAGGGGTCGGTTATATGACTACACCTCCATTAGTTGATACTTCAAGGGAGGTCACCCGGAATGAAAGAACAAAAATTGATTCATGAAGGTTTAATTACTGAATCACTTCCCAACGGTATGTTCCGGGTCCGTTTAGATAATGAAGATTTAATTCTAGGTTATGTTTCGGGGAGGATTCGACGCAGTTTTATACGTATACTACCGGGGGATAGGGTCAAAATTGAAGTAAGTCGTTATGATTCAACCAGAGGACGTATAATTTATAGACTTCGCAACAAAGATTTGAATGATTAGGTATTTTTTTTTGCATTCTCCTCGTGGGACTATAATTCGGGATTACAAAATGAAAGAGATTTTTTTCTTTCAAACAAAGAGTGGATTAAAAAATTAAAAAGTAAGGAATTCTAAATATGAAAATAAGAGCTTCTGTTCGTAAAATTTGTGAAAAATGCCGACTGATTCGTAGGCGCGGACGAATTATAGTGATTTGTTCCAACCCGAAACATAAACAAAGACAAGGATAAGGACAATCTTTCTTAAAAGAAACTAACTTTAGGAAGGACTCATGTAAGTAAAAAAAAAAGATAAAAAATTTTTAACATGAAATGGATATCTCCGTATATTTCTGACTCATATTTATGAGATGATAAAAGATGGCAAAACCTATACCAAGAATTGGTTCGCGCGGGAATGGACGTACTGGTTCACGTAAAACTGGACGTAGAATACCAAAAGGAGTTATTCATGTTCAAGCGAGTTTCAACAATACCATTGTAACTGTTACAGATGTACGAGGTCGGGTGGTTTCTTGGTCCTCTGCTGGTACTTCTGGATTCAAGGGTGCAAGAAGAGGGACACCTTTTGCTGCTCAAGACGCAGCACAAAATGCCATTCGGACGGTGGTGGATCAGGGTATGCAACGAGCAGAAGTCATAATAAAGGGTCCTGGTCCCGGAAGAGATGCAGCACTACGAGCCATTCGTAGAAGTGGTCTAGTTTTAAGTTATGTACGCGATGCAACCCCTATGCCACATAATGGATGCAGACCCCCTAAAAAAAGGCGTGTATAAAAATAAGAATTAAATGGATTTCAAGAGAAATAAATGATTTACCAATCATATCATAATATATTAGTATGGTTCGAGAGGAAGTAGCAGAATCCACTCGAACACTACAGTGGAAGTGTGTTGAATCAAGAGTAGACAGTAAGCGTCTTTATTATGGACGTTTCATTCTGTCCCCGCTTATGAAAGGTCAAGCCGATACCATAGGTATTGCGATGCGAAGGGTTTTACTTGGAGAAATAGAAGGAACATGTATCACACGCGCAAAATTTGAGGGGGTACCACATGAGTACTCGACAGTAGCAGGTATTGAAGAATCCGTACATGAAATCTTAATGAATTTGAAAGAAATTGTATTGAGAAGTAATCTGTATGGAGTTCGAAACGCATTCATTTGCGTAAAAGGCCCAAAATGTGTGACTGCTCAAGATATCATCTCACCACCTTCTGTAAAAATAGTTGACACTACACAACATATAGCTAACCTGACGGAGCCTCTTGATTTGTGTATTGAATTACAAATCAAGAGAGATCGTGGGTATCGTATAAAATCCACAAATCACTCTCAAGATGGAAGTTATCCTATAGATGCTGTATCCATGCCTGTTCGAAATGCGAATCATAGTATTTATTCCTATGGGAATGGGAATGAAAAACAAGAGATCCTTTTTCTAGAAATATGGACAAATGGAAGTTTAACTCCAAAAGAAGCACTTTATGAGGCTTCTCGTAATTTGATTGATTTATTTATTCCTTTTCTACACGCGGAAGAGGAAAACACTAATTTGGAAGAAAATCAAAACAAATTGACTTTACCCCTTTTTACCTTTCATGATGGATTGTCTAATCTAAAGAAAAATAAAAAAGGAATTGCATTAAAATCTATTTTTATTGACCAATTAGAATTGCCTTCCAGGACCTATAATTGTCTCAAAAGGTCCAATATACATACATTATTGGACCTTTTGAGTAACAGTCAAGAAGATCTTATGAAAATCGAATATTTTAGAGCAGAAGATTTAAAACAGATATTGAGCATTCTACAAAAACGTTTTGCAATGGATTTACCTAAAAATAAGTTTTCATTTTAAATCCTTTGCAATTACTTCATCTTTTTCTTTTTTTCTTTTAGAATTTTAGAACGATTTTCTAATTATAATATAAAATAATAGAAAGATAAAAAATCGTTTTTGGGTTTTTCAGTGAATCCATATAATATATTCGATAATATATTCGTGGAATTCGTTCATAATAAAGTCCAAAATTTCAGGTATCTAGGGAAAATTCACTTTGAAAGAACTATTCCCTAGATACCCATTATGCCGCGTTACAGTCGAATCAATTTAAAAAAGACCTAAAGTCAGAGATTTATCA